CGCGACTAACAAGAACACAGAATCACGCTCTGTAGGATTTGAACCTACGACATCGGGTTTTGGAGACCCACGTTCTACCGAACTGAACTAAGAGCGCTTTATTATCACAAAGAATATTTTGTAACCCCAATACGTCTTGGATATATACTATCAAAAAATTAAAGATTTTTTATGTATCCACTTTTCTTTTAATCGATCTCCCCTGTTACTGTTCAGAAGATAAGTAATAGGTAGGGATGACAGGATTCGAACCCGTGACATTTTGTACCCAAAACAAACGCGCTACCAAGCTGCGCTACATCCCTTTCAATTGGTCTACAGTGTCATTGTAGAGAATCCCTTTTTTGTTTTCCATATTTTTATTTCTTCCATTGATATACACAAATATCTTGTCATTTCTTCTTTTTGGTCTCATATAACATATATTTATATTCAAAATAGTAATAGTAACGGACTTCTATTATATATTATTTCTATTATATTTATTATATTTTATTATATTTTAAAGTATGAAATAAATATGAGACCCTATAAAAAATAATGACTATTTTTCTAGAATTTCTGGCCTAAAGGGGCATGCTTGTTTCTTTTAAGATTAAGAAAAATACGATCTATTTTGTACATTTCAACTTGAATTAGGGATTCCGCGTACAAATAAAAGCGGTCAGTCATTAAGTACATATACACATCTGGTTATATATGTATTAGCATTATGTATTAGAAATAATAAAGAAGGAGGAGAATTTAAAATGCGAGATCTAAAAACATATCTCTCTGTGGCACCGGTAGTAAGTACTCTATGGTTCGGATCTTTAGCAGGTTTATTGATAGAGATCAATCGTTTTTTTCCGGATGCGTTGATATTCCCCTTTTTTTAATTCTAGTTATTGATATAGTAGGGGGGGGAGAGGATTAGAGATAGAATCAAATATCTGTAACTAAACCCCTCCCTTCTTTTTTTCGAATATACGTTAGAAAAACAAAAAGGGGATTCCCCCTCGGTGAAACTAGTAACTCGGGCCGAGCTCAAATTAAAATAAAATTAATAAAAAATAGAGTGAAATGTTATGATTGGGGCAACAATATCATACAAGATACTTAAATAAAAATGAAATGTTGTTCGGAAATTTAAAATTATAAATCTAGTAATATAGTTAGAAATCGTTATATTACTTACTTATTAATATATTGATTTATTGCAACGAAATCTTTCTTTCATAATTAGATTTCGAGTTACCTGTTTTTTTGTTCCTTTCTTCTTCCTCATTTCGGATCGGAAATTTAAAGAATTGAATGAATCAAAAACTAAAGGAGGCTCATGGCCAAGGGTAAAGATGTCCGAGTAACGGTGATTTTGGAATGTACCTGTTGTGTTCGAAATCGTCTTAATAAGGAATCAACGGGCATTTCCAGATATATTACTCAAAAGAATCGACATAATACGCCTAGTCGATTGGAGTTGAGAAAATTCTGTCCCTGTTGTTATAAACATACGATTCACGGGGAGATAAAGAAATAGATTTAACCAGTCACTCGTGTGTCGGTCTTCCGTTCTAAGGAAGATCAAAAATGACATATTAGATATATCTAATATATATTAATTTAAATATAAACAAACCAAATCCTATTTCGATCAGATCAACCGTGATGGAGAATTAAGAAATAGGATAGGATAAGGAATAAACAAACCATGGATAAATCCAAGCGAATCTTTCTTAAATCCAAGCGATCTTTTCGTAGGCGTTTGCCTCCGATCCAATCGGGGGATCGAATTGATTATAGAAACATGAGTTTAATTAGTCGATTTATTAGCGAACAAGGAAAAATATTATCTAGACGGGTGAATCGATTGACCTTAAAACAACAACGATTAATTACTATTGCTATAAAACAAGCTCGTATTTTATCTCCGTTACCTTTTCTTAATAATGAGAAACAATTTGAAAGAAGCGAGTCAACCGCTAGAACTCCAGGTCTTAGAACCAGAAAAAAATAGGCTTGCTCTTGAATGGAATCAAAAAAATTCCAATCCAAACTCAAATGCGGATTGACGCTTTTTTTTCTAAAAATAGAAAATACAGATTTGATTGTCGTGTCGTTTGAAAAAAAAAAATTGGGGAAGAATAAGAAATATTTTTTATTGAACGTGTTTCTTCATTTTCATTTTGACGACGTTTTCATATTTTATCATACTAATTTCTACTCTACCTTCCCAGAGTTCATTCTACAGGGAACTCCATTTAAAACATTCCAACAGATTCCTTTCACTCTCTTTATTTTATGATCTCATTGGAAATCATATAAAGACAACTCTTATTTAATATAGCTATTTGTGCAAGTATTTTACGATTAAGAAGCAACTGTTTCTTGTACAGATTGTGTATTAATTTACAATAACTAAAGTATACTTTATTATCTCGAATTACTGCATTTATACGAGTGATCCACAAACGACGAAAATCTCTCTTTTGTCTACTCCTATCCCGATGAGCCGAAACCAAAGCTCTTATTTTCTGTTGAGTAATAGTCCGAGTAAGTCTTGAATGAGCCCCTCGAAAAGTTGATGCAAATAAACGGATTTTTGTTCTACGTCTTCGAGCTATATACCCTCGTTTAATTCTGGTCATTGAATAAATGAAACTTTGATGAATAACTAATTGATTTCCTTTCTTTCAGTTATTCCCTTCCCGTGTCCTAGTCTATTAATAACAAAACGGATTCTTCCAATGTATAAAATAAAAATTCCAATGGCTTTTGCTACTCTAACCTTCCCGACCACGATTTATTTTTAGGCATTTCGCCTAGAAATAAAAATTGTATTGATACTAAGTATCAAAAACACATAGTAAATAATAAATAAAAATGGATTCTAGTGGGTTCCGTCGTTTCTATGGTTACTTCTTAAACGGTGAGGTCCTCTCTATACACCGGAGCCCTTCCTTCATTTAATCAATGTTATTGTTAACTTGTACAGTTCACACTCTTTGGCTCTACCCAAAATTATCTAGTACTAGATCTTTCACAACGAGATCCATTTATACAGTAACGGTATTTAATTATGAAGATTTGCTGAGTAGCTGACCCTGTTAGTCCGTTCTTGCAAGAATAAAGCCTAAAATTTTGACCTTTAAAAAAAAAAATTTCCCCCGCTTAATGAATACCATTTGCTATTAATGGGGAATCCTTTCTCATCTTATCTTAAATTTTAAATTGAGGTGATTGGGTTTGCACCAACGGGAACCATACATTTGATACCCCAATCGAAGGATAGATCTTTTTTTTTAAGCTATTGAATATTCAATGGAGTTCGTCCATTCTATCCTACTCACTGGTACGGATCGGTGATACTGGATCAAGTGTTTTCTCCTAGTCCACGGTCTGAACGAGTCGCACATACACCCTAGTACATGTTCCTCGTCGCTGAGGACATCCTCCAAGAGCGGGGGATTTCGTGACATTTCTGATTGGCTGTCTTGTATTTCTAATAAGTTGTTTAATAGTTGGCATGTTGAATCATATAGATAATGGGCTGGTTTAGATCGATCTTAACCGGATACTTAGGAATTCTTTTTTTTTTTTTCTATATTTTTAATTTCTATATTAAGAAATTTAGAAATAGAATAGTAAATTCGGTAAGAAGATAAAATACCAAATCACGAATTCATGTGAAATCCTTGTTCTTTTTCTTTTTTATTCAGTTGCTACAAGATCAACAATTCCATGAGCTTGGGCTTCTGTTGCTGACATAAAAACATCTCTTTCCATGTCTTCGGATACAACCCATAAGGGTTTGCCTGTCCTTTGTGCATAAACCCTTGTGATGGTTTCGCGCAGCTTCAGCAGCTCTTCCGCTTCCAGGACAAATTCTCCCGTCTGTGCCTCATAAAAAGAACTAGCAGGTTGATGGATCATTACCCTGATGATATAATATATGATATAACACAAAAAATGTTTCTTCTATCTCTCATGATGAAAGTGAAAGGTGAATAGATAAAGAATAATAAAAATCAAAAAAGATATAATTGAACAACCGTACAGGCATCTTTTGCGCATTGCATACGGCTCTATAATGGAATTCGCCTTTTTTACCTTACTTACATTGAAGAAATATAAAATAAATGATAGAGTCTATCAGACTCAGGTTGGTAAATGATCCAATAACCACCCTTCTTTTTGTAGTAGTTCAAAAACCCTATAAAAATACTATGATGGTTCCGTTGCTTTATATATTTATTTCGTCTGTTATTTAGCAATCCCAAAGTTTCTTTTTTTTTTTTCAAATAAAAAAACAAGATTTATTTTCATATTCTTTCATAACCTAAATATTGTTAGCCCCCTGGTGTGAAAACAAAAAAGTTTGTGACGCTGAAATAGGCCTCCCGATAGATTGACTAAAATGGAAAATGCCTTTTTATCTCATACTACTCTTTCGATACGTAATCTAAGGGTTTAAAAAACATTTCTCATATCGAATTCGAAGTGCCATGCTATTATTACTTAATATTCATATTTCATATAGAGCGAAGGCATAGTTGTCTTTTTTCTCTCAAATCAAATAAAAAACTCATTGGCGCCGAGCGTGAGGGAATGCTAGACGTTTGGTAATTTCCCCTCCGACAAGAATAAAAGATCCCATCGAAGCGGCTAATCCCATGCATACTGTCTGTATATCGGGTCGCACAAATTGCATAGTATCATAAATAGCTACTCCGGGTATTACCCACCCGCCAGGAGAGTTTATAAACAAATACAGATCTTTGGTCTCATCCTCTATGCTGAGATATACCATAAGACCAATAAGTTGATTCGAGATCTCGTTATCAACCCCTTGGCCTAAAAAAAGCAATCTTTCTCGATAAAGTCGGTTGGTTGGGATAAAATGGTATCCCTTAGAAACCGTACATGCACCTTTTGATGCATACGGTTCAACAAAAATAATGAAAAAAAGGAATCAATGTGTAGATTCTAGCTTTTTTTTTTCATAACAGGTTTTTTAACTTATACAATAAAATGGACTTTTCTTTCATTTTTTAAGAAAGATGAGTTTTGGCCTGTTTTGTTTATCTAAAAAAATTGCTAAGCTTATCTGACTAACTTTTCATTGATGTATTGTTTCATCGAGATACAATCTAAATCGCGATGTAATTTTCTTGTTCCTGACTGGGCTTCTTCAATTTTTTTTAGGTTTATGCTCTACTCCGAGTAAAGATCCGCCCGATTTGGATTTGTACATATAGGACAAACGCCCCAATACCACGTCCTTTTGCTACGACTTACCTATTTATTTATTTTTTTATCAATTTATTTCATGTCTTCCCACAAATATTCAACGCATTCATCATATTATTCGATTGATTAACAGTTTGAGATCGCTTTTATTTCTAAATATCTAAATAAATCGAAATAATTAAAATATGATATTAAGTCGTAATCATAAATAGATTTATTACCAATTGGTTTTTTTCTAAACGGAGCCTGATCCTTCATTTGATTGGTCTAACCAAGCCAACCATAAATTATTCTAATTGAAAATATTAATCCGTATACCCTCCCTAAAAAACGGACCTAATTGCACTTCACGCTCCAAATTTTTGATAATTGAATCAATCTTTCTCGGGCGAAAGAGGGGATATCTCGATCGGGGAAGAGAACGGGGAAATACCGTATGCCCAATATATCTGACAAGTCGCACTATACGTCAATCCACACTGCATCCTCCTCTCCAGGACTTCGAAAGGGTACTCTTGGAACACCAATAGGCATTAAATAAAAGAAAATTTAAGTACTATATCTCACTTTGATGTGAAAGCGTAACAAATGGGTTTAGTGGCCTAATACTATATGATTTTAGTATCCTATTTTATCCATAGATTGACTAAGTTCATAAAAAAAGAAAACAAAACGAATAAAGGAAAATTCTTACAAATGAGTCCTTTGAATGATGAACAAATACATATACATTCACTCATATAAAATGGTATCAACCCCCTTACCATTGCGTATTATTACTTATCGGGTATAGAATAGATCTGCTTCTTTTTGTTCCTATGAACAAAATAGTTTCATTATTACTAAAAGTAATTATTACGAAAAGCATCAAACAAATATTAATCCTTTCCCCGAGAGAATCCCCTAAAAAAGGGGGTCCAGAGTATAGCTTTTTCCAATGCAATAAAGTTACATTGTGTCTATTTTTCGTTGATAAAGGGGTATTTCCATGGGTTTGCCTTGGTATCGTGTTCATACCGTCGTATTGAATGATCCCGGTCGTTTGATTGCTGTCCATATAATGCATACAGCTCTGGTTGCTGGTTGGGCCGGTTCGATGGCTCTATACGAATTAGCCGTTTTTGATCCCTCTGATCCTGTTCTTGATCCAATGTGGAGACAGGGTATGTTCGTTATACCCTTCATGACTCGTTTAGGAATAACGAATTCGTGGGGCGGTTGGAGTATCACAGGGGGGACTGTAAGCAATCCGGGTATTTGGAGTTACGAAGGTGTGGCCGGGGCACATATTGTGTTTTCTGGCTTGTGTTTTTTGGCAGCTATCTGGCATTGGGTGTATTGGGATCTAGCAATATTTACTGATGAACGTACAGGAAAACCCTCTTTGGATTTGCCTAAGATCTTTGGAATTCATTTATTTCTCTCAGGGGTGGCTTGCTTTGGTTTTGGTGCATTTCATGTAACAGGATTGTATGGTCCTGGAATATGGGTGTCCGATCCTTATGGACTAACCGGAAGGGTACAGGCCGTAAATCCAGCGTGGGGTGTGGAGGGTTTTGATCCTTTTGTTCCGGGAGGAATAGCTTCTCATCATATTGCAGCAGGGACCTTAGGCATATTGGCAGGTCTATTTCATCTTAGTGTTCGTCCACCCCAACGCCTATACAAAGGATTACGTATGGGAAATATTGAAACCGTCCTTTCCAGTAGTATTGCTGCTGTCTTTTTTGCAGCTTTTGTAGTTGCTGGAACTATGTGGTATGGTTCAGCAACTACCCCGATTGAATTGTTTGGTCCCACGCGCTATCAATGGGATCAAGGATACTTTCAACAAGAAATATATAGAAGAATTGGTGCTGGCTTAGCCGAAAATCAAAGTTTATCCGAAGCTTGGTCGAAAATTCCTGAAAAACTGGCTTTTTATGATTACATCGGCAATAATCCGGCAAAAGGGGGATTATTCAGAGCGGGCTCAATGGACAGCGGGGATGGAATAGCTGTTGGGTGGTTAGGACATCCTATCTTTAGAGATAAAGAGGGGCATGAACTTTTTGTACGTCGTATGCCTACGTTTTTTGAAACATTTCCAGTTGTTTTGGTCGATGGGGACGGAATTGTTAGAGCCGATGTTCCTTTTAGAAGGGCCGAATCAAAATATAGTGTCGAACAAGTAGGTGTAACTGTTGAGTTCTATGGCGGCGAACTGAATGGGGTCAGTTATAGCGACCCTGCTACTGTGAAAAAATACGCTAGACGTGCTCAATTGGGTGA